ACATCTCGGAACAAGGTTCTAGCGCCATGCCAAATATGTCCGAAGAAGAAGAGCAGAGCAAATGAAGCATGGCCAAAAGTAAACCAACCCCTTGGACTGCTACGAAAAACACCATCGGATTTCAAAGTAGCACGATCTAATTCAAAAATTTCGCCCAATTGAGCGCGTCGAGCATATTTTTTCACAGTAGCAGGATCACTATAACTGACTCCATTCAGTTCGCCACCATAGAACTCCACAGTTACACCTACTTGTTCGACACTATACTTCGACTCTGCCCTTCGAAACGGAACATCGGCTCTAACAATACCGTCTCCGTCTACCAAAACAACCGGAAATGTTTCAAAAAAAGTGGGCATACGACGTACAAAAAGTTCACGCCCTTCCTTATCTCTAAAGATAGGGTGTCCTAACCACCCAACAGCTATTCCATCCCCGTTGTCCATTGAGCCCGCTCTGAATAATCCCCCCTTTGCCGGATTATTACCGATGTAATCATAAAAAGCCAATTTTTCAGGAATTTTAGACCAAGCCTCTGATAAACTTTGATTTTCGGCTATCCCAGCGCTAACTCTTCGATATATTTCTTGCTGGAAGTATCCCTGATCCCATTGATAACGAGTGGGACCAAATAATTCAATCGGGGTAGTTGCTGAACCATACCACATAGTTCCAGCAACAACAAAAGCGGCAAAAAAGACAGCAGCGATACTGCTGGAAAGGACGGTTTCAATATTTCCCATGCGTAATCCTTTGTATAGACGTTGGGGCGGACGGACACTAAGATGGAATAGGCCGGCTAATATGCCCAATGTCCCTGCTGCAATATGATGAGAGGCTATTCCTCCCGGAACAAAAGGATCAAAACCTTCCACACCCCACGCTGGATTTACAGATTGTACCCTTCCGGTTAGTCCATAAGGATCGGACACCCATATTCCAGGACCATACAACCCCGTTACATGAAATGCGCCAAACCCAAAACAAGCCAACCCTGAAAGAAATAAATGAATTCCAAAAATCTTAGGTAAATCTAAAGAAGGTTTTCCTGTACGTTCATCAGAAAATATTTCTAGATCCCAGTACACCCAATGCCAAATAGCTGCCAAAAAGCATAAGCCAGAAAACACAATATGTGCCCCGGCCACACCTTCGTAACTCCAAATACCCGGATTCGTTATAGTACCTCCTGTGATACTCCAACCGCCCCATGAATTGGTTATTCCTAAACGAGTCATGAAGGGTATAACAAACATACCCTGTCTCCACATTGGATCAAGAACGGGGTCAGAGGGATCAAAAATCGCCAGTTCGTATAGAGCCATCGAACCGGCCCAACCAGCAACTAGAGCTGTATGCATTATATGAACAGAAATCAAACGACCCGGATCATTCAATACGACGGTATGAACACGATACCAAGGCAAACCCATGGAAATACCCCTTTAATCAACGAATAATAGACACTATGTAACTTTATTGCATTGTAAAAAGTAAAAAAACTATGCTCTGGACCCACTCTTTCGGTAGATTTTCTCGAGGAAAGAATTAATATTTGTTCTATTCTTTTAGTAATAATAATAATAGATAGTAATAATAGACGAATTCCATTTGTAGGAACAAAAATAAGCAGATCTATTCTATACCCGATAAGTACCAATACGCAATGGTAGAGGGGATTGATCCCACTTTAATTTTCTCTGAGTGAAGACATACCCATTTGTTCATATCATTCCAAAGACCCATTCGTTTCGTAAAAATTTTCCTTTAGTCATAATCATTCGGTTTTCTTTTTTTATGTTATTGTTATGAACTTATTCAATTTATGGATAAACTATGATAAAGGCTAATCTTATTAAGACAATAAACCCGTTGTTACGCTTCCACATCAAAGTAAGATATAGTACTTAATTTTTTTCTTTCATTTTATGCCTATTGGTGTTCCAAAAGTACCTTTTCGAAGTCCTGGAGAGGAAGATGCATCGTGGGTTGACATATAGTGCGACTTGTCAGATATATTGGGTCACATGGAATTTCCCCATTCTCTCCCCTGATCGAGATATCCCCTCTTTCGCCCAAAAAAGATTGATTGAATTATCAAAAGTTTGGAGCGTGAAATACAATTTAATCCTATTTATTTTTTGTAGGGGTATCAGATTAATATTATCAATTAGAATAATTTATGGTTGGCTCGACTGGACCAAAAAAATGAAGTATCCAGGCTCCGTTTAGAAAAAACCCAATTGGTAATATATCTAAGATTACTACTTTTATAATATTCTATTTATAAACAGGAGCGATCTCAAACTGTTTAATCAATCGAGTAATATAATGAATACATTTAATATAATGAATACATTGAATATTTAGTGGAAGACATGAAATAAATGAAATTGAAAAATAAAAAAAGCCATAGCAAAAAGACGTGGTATTGGGACATTTGCCCTATATGTGCAAATAAAAATCGGGCCTATCTTTACTCGGAGTAGAGCATAAACCTAAAAAAATTGAAAAAGCCCATTCAGGAACAAGAAAATGGCATCGTTATTTGGATTCGATCTCGATGAAACAATACATCAATGAGAAGTTCATTCGATAAGTTTAGTAAATTATTTATATATATATTTTATTTATATATAGGTAAAGTAAACAGGCCAAAACAAATCCTTCTTGAAAAATGGAAGAAAAAAAGCCCTTTGTTAGAAGTTAGAAAGAGCCCCCTATGAAAAAAAAAAAGAATGAGGGCTGCAATCTACACATTGATTCTTTTTTTTTTGCGCGATTTTTGGTAAACCGTATGCATCAAAAGGTGCGCGTACGGTTCCTAAGGATACAATTATATCCTAATCAACCGACTTTATCGAGCAAGATTACTTTTTTTAGGCCAAGAGGTTGATAGCGATCTCTCGAATCAAATTATTGGTCTTATGGTATATCTCAGTCTAGAGGATGATAGCAAAGATCTGTATTTGTTTATAAACTCTCCCGGGGGGTGGGTAATACCCGGAGTAGCTATTTATGATACTATGCAATTTGTACAACCAGATGTACAGACAATATGCATGGGATTGGCCGCTTCAATAGGATCTTTTCTTCTGGTCGGGGGAGAAATTACCAAACGTCTAGCATTCCCTCATGCTCGGCGCCAATGAGTTTTGTATTTGAGAGAAAAAATAAGACTATGCCTTCGCCATATGAAATATGACTATTAAGTAATAATAGCATGGCATTTTGAATTCGATATGAGAAACCTTTTTTTTATTTTTGTTTTTTTTTTTTTTTCAAAAATCAATCATTAGATTATATATCGAACGAATAGTATGAGATAAAGGGCATTTCCGATTTTATCTGATTTATCGGAAGCCTATTGCAGCGTCACAAACTTTTTTGTTTTCACACCAGAGGGATAATAACAATATTTATCTTAGGAAAGAATACAAAAAAAAGAAACTTTGGGATTGCTTAATAACAGACTAAATAAATATATAAAGCAACGGAACCATCATAGTATGTTTTAACTACTCCAAAATAAAATGAAGGATGGTTATTGGATTATTTACCGATCGGGGCCCTATATTTGAATATTTGAATTTGATTTTATACTTCTTCAATGGAATGGAGGTTATAAAGTAAATTCCATTGTATAGCCGTATGCAATGCGCAAAAGATGCCTGTACGGTTGTTCAATTCTATCTTTTGGTTTTCATATCATTACTCGTTATTTAATTTATTCTCTTTGATTTCTCTTCGAGATAGAAGAACCATTTATTAGGTTATATAATCAGGGTAATGATCCATCAACCTGCTAGTTCTTTTTATGAGGCACCCGCAGGAGAATTTATCCTGGAAGCGGAAGAAATGATGAAGCTGCGCGAAACCATTACAGGGGTTTATGTACAAAGAACAGGCACACCTCTATGGGTTGTATCCGAAGACATGGAAAGAGATGTTTTTATGTCAGCAACAGAAGCCCAAGCTCATGGAATTGTTGATCATGTAGGGGTAGAATAAAAAATAACAGGGATTTCGCGCAAATACAAATACGCCATTTGAAATTTTATCTTCTTACTGGGTTTGATAGAGTATTCTATTAATTAATTTATTACTATAGAAGTAATTCCTAATCGGCCGGTTAGGATCGATCTAAACCAGCTCATTATGTATACGAGTCAACATGCCAACTATTAAACAACTTATTAGAAAGACGAGACAGCCAATCAGAAATGTTACGAAATCCCCCGCCCTTGGGGGATGCCCTCAGCGACGAGGAACATGTACTAGGGTGTATGTGTGACTCGTTCAGAGCATGGACTGGGGCAAAAGAAAAGAACCCATTTTTCCAGTATCAGTGATCAGTAACAGTAAATAAGATAAAATAAAACGGAAGAACTCCATTCACTATCTAAAAAGTATCTATCATACCCTTCTATTGTGTATCAAAATTTATGGTTTCTAGTGGTGTAAATCCAATCGTCTCCATTTTCAATTTAAGATGAGAAAGAATTTCCCATTGGTAACAAATGTTTATCCATTAAGCGGGGGGAATCCCATTTAAAGGCAAGAAAGATTACGCCCTTACTCTTTCAACAACGGACTAAGAGGGTCAGCTACACAGTTAATCTTCATAATTAAATACCGTTACTGTATAAGTGGATCTCGTTGTGAAAGACGGATTACTGAATAATTCATGGGTAGAGCCAAAAAGTGTGAACTGTACAAGTTAACAATAGCATTGATTAAATGAAAGAAAAGAAGGGGCTCCGGTGTATAGAAGGGATCTCGCCGTTTAAGAAGTAACCATAGAAACGATGGAACCCACTATTTTTTTTTATTCATTTCTATTTTATATTTACTACTTTTTGTTTTTATTTAATATTAATATGCTTTTTTTAATATCTAGTATCAATATCAATATTATTTCTTATTTCGAGGTAAAATGCCTATAAAAAAAAAGAAAAAATCGTGGGCGGGAAGGTTATAGTAGCAAAAGCCGTTGGAGTTTTTATTTTATACATTGGAAGGATCCGTTTTGTTATTAACAAACTAGTAAAGGGGAGGGGAATAACTGAAAGAAAAGAAATCAATTAGTTATTTATCAAAGTTTCATTTATTCAATGACCAGAATTAAACGAGGATGTATAGCTCGGAGACGTAGAACAAAAATTCGTTTATTTGCATCAAGCTTTCGAGGGGCTCATTCAAGACTTACTCGAACTATTACTCAACAGAAAATAAGAGCTTTGTTTTCGGCTTATCGGGATAGAGGTAGGCAAAAGAGATATTTTCGCCGTTTGTGGATCACTCGGATAAATGCAGCAATTCGAGGGAATTTAGTATACTATAGTTATAGTATTTTCATACACAATCTGTACAAGAAGCAGTTGCTTCTTAATCGTAAAATACTTGCGCAAATAGCTATATTAAATATAAATTGTCTTTCTATGATTTCCACTGAGATTATAAAATAAGTAGATTGGAAGGACTCCATAGGAATGTTTTAAATTTTAATGGAGTGCGCTGTAAAATTAACTCCGGGAAGGTAGAATAGAAATTAGTATGATAAAATATAATCAAATAATATGATAAAGTCGTCAAAATGAACAAACAAGACGTTCAATAAAAAAAGATTTATTCTTTTTCCCCGATCCTTTTTTTCTTATGACACGACACTCACATCTTAATTCGCGAATTTTTCGAACAAAACATCAATCCGCTTTTGAGTTCGTATTGGAATTTTGATTCAAGTGAAGAGTAAGCCTATCCCCCTTTTTGATTCTAAGACCCGCAGTTCTAGCAGCCGACTCACCTCTTTCAAATTGTTTCTCATTATTAAGAAAGGGTAACAAAGATAAAATACGAGCTTGCTTGATAGCAATAGTAATTAATCGTTGTTGTTTTAAGTTTAATCTATTCACCCGTCTAGATAATATCTTTCCTTGTTCACTAATAAATCGACTAATTAAACTCATGTTTCTATAATCAATTCGATCCCCCGACCCAATCGGGGGCAAACGCCTACGAAAAGATCGCTTGGATTTAAAATAGAGTCGCTTGGATTTATCCATGATTTGTTTATTCCTTATCCCGAAAATCCTAATTTTGTCGGGGATTTCTTTTTGGTTTATTTATCTTTAAATATATGTTATATATAATATATGGTATATGACATTTTTCATCTTCCTTGGAAGGATGTCATACAATACATACGTGTAATCGGTTCCATCTATTTCTTTATCTCCCCATGAATTGTATATTTGTAACAAAAGGGACAGAATTTTCTCAATTCCAATCGACTAGGCGTATTGTGTCGATTCTTTTGAGTAATATATCTGGAAATACCAACCCTCTTTGATTCCTTATTAGCATCATTTCGAACAGCACAATTGGTACATTCCAAAATAACTGTTACTCGAACATCTTTCCCCTTGGCCATGAACCCCCTTTGTATTTTTGATTCACTCAACTATTCTATTTTGCGATCCAAAGAGAAAAAAGGAACGAAAAAAAAAAAAATAGAAGTTGCTAACTCGAAATAAAATTATGAAAAATTTCGTTGCAATCAAGATAGTAATAATAAGTAATACAATGATTTCTAACTACATTTCTAATCCCAATATAGCGTTTCGTCTTTCATTTAAGTATTTTGTATGATATTGTTGACCTATCCATCAATTTCCATTTCCGTTCTCATTCTCTTTTTAATTATTTTAATTTAAATAATTTAAATTAAAAATTTTATTTTAATTCGAGCCTCGGGCCTGAGGCCCGAGTTCCGAGTTTCACTGAATTTGAATCCACTTTTATTCTTTCTCTTTTCGAACTTATTCGAATTTTAAAAATTCTAAAATTAAAAGATGGGAAGGGGAGGGATTAGTCACAGAGATTTTATTAAATCCCTAATCTTCTTCACCACTTCCCATGTTACTAACTAGAATGAAAAAAAGGGGAATATCAGCGCATCCGGAAATAAACGATTGATCTCTATCAATAGACCTGCTAAAAACCCGAACCATATAGTACTTACTACCGGCGCCACGGAGAGATATGTTTTTAGATCTCGCATTTTATTTGAAATCCTCCTTCTTTATTGGAATTTGTAATACATATATGACCAGACATATATGGAGTTAATGATCGCTTGTATTTGTCCGCGGAATCCCTAATTCAAATTGAAATGTACAACGATTCAGTAGAATATTCCTTTTCTTAAAAAAAACGTGCCCTTTTCTGTACCAGCATTTCCCCAAAATATTCATTTTTTTTACAGCGGGTTTCATTATACGTAACGCATAGAAGTAGTTTATTATAATTAATTAATAATTAATTATATGTTCTATGATATGAGATCAAAAAGAAGAAATGACAAGATAATTTTTGTATAGAAATGGAGTAAATAAAGATGTGGAAAACAATACGGGTATTCTCTACAATGACACTGTAACCCAATTGAAAGGGATGTAGCGCAGCTTGGTAGCGCGTTTGTTTTGGGTACAAAATGTCACGGGTTCAAATCCTGTCATCCCTACCTATTCTATTACTTATATTATGAGCAGGAATCGTAACGAGGGATCAATTGAAATCGATTAAATTGGGCATCCATAACATGATCAATCTTTCATTTGACTCTATTCTACTATAGAATAGGATACGCATGCAAAAATATAATATATTAGGGTTACTTACAAAATATTTAGTGTGATAATAAAGCGCTCTTAGTTCAGTTCGGTAGAACGCGGGTCTCCAAAACCCGATGTCGTAGGTTCAAATCCTACAGAGCGTGATCCCATTCTTGTTATTCTTAGGTCGAAAATTACACTGAAATGAAATAATTGAACAGCAATTTCAATTTGACCCCTGCCCTATGTATTAAAATTAATAAAGCAAGTAGGGGTCAATCAAAAAAAGAGCTATTAATTAATTAAAGGTCCAACTGATCACCGCGTCTGTATTGTAAATATGCGGTTACAAATAATCCAGCCAAAGTAATAGGAATTAGACCTAAGACAATTCCAAATAGAAAAACTTCAATCATTTCAATTTGTTTGAAAGAGGAAAAGGAGAGGTAATATCTATTCTTAACTATTAATTCATATTGTCCATGAATCTCAATGACCAAAAATTGGAAATTGACACGGTAATAAACTTAAGAAACTATAGAATATATGGAATAACACAGAAAGATTTCGTTTTTTTATGAATCGTTTGTTCAATTAATTTCAAATAAGTCGTATCTTGTTCAACCCGATAAATAGAGCTGAGGTTATAGTTAAAACCGCTAGTAGAAAACCGAAATAACTAGTTATAGTAAGCATAAAGAGGCTAAATGAAATATGGTCTTTTTATACATATGTTTAGAAAGCACTTCCCTAAATTCAAATTTTTGAAAGATACAAACAAAAATAAGCAAAAAGACCAATTCCACTTATTCTTTCAATTGAAAGTTTTTGATTCATCCATCCTTCTAAACAGTAATAAAAAAAAAATGGGAGTGACATAGGTAAGAAATCAATTCATCATCTGTGATATCTGAGCATCCCCTAATTCCCAATCAACAAATTCATCTTAAAAACTAATATTCTTATACTAATATTATATATTATAATTAATAATCAAAATTAGAAATAATAAAAAACTCTGTTGTGTAACTTCATTCAAAAAATGAAATTGAATCGCTTTAAAATTGGAAAATCATTTCTATTTTGATTTTGATCTTTTTTTTATTATTGTATCGAATACATTGTGTATTTTCGAACAAAGAATGACCTTATATTATACTAGAATCTCCCTTTTTTTACTTTAACTTTACTTTATTACTTTCCCTTTTCTTTTTTACTTTAATTTGATTTGACCTCATTAGATTCAGTAGTAGGTTCATTCTCATAATATCTCTAATGAGAAGAAAAAGAGTTTCGCACGATTAGATCATGCGAAACTTATACATTTTTTCTTTACATATCTTAAATTAGAGAGCCCCCCGTCCCTTTATAATTATAATTCGATCAAGAACGGCCTTTTGGTTCTAATACAACAATGCGTGCATCGCGAATATTGATTATTTTCTTCTTTGTTCTCTTTCTTTCGTGGAAGACTATGGGCTAGTCTTACTTCTTACTGGACAACTAACCAATTCCTTAAAAATGAAAAAAAAAGGGGGGGGGGGAGGTTCCAACAAAAAACATCTTCTACAAACACAAAAAGAAAGAATATTTTTATATTTTGTATCTAATTGAATTGTAGGTGTAGGAGAATGGAATATGATAATCCCACTCGCGAATTATTTGAAAGCAACCCGTTGTATTCACATTTTATCTGATCTTCAGTTTCTAATCCGAAGCCGATAATGGAGAGAACCCTTATACTACTACAGGAATTTGAAAATTTTTTTATTGAATAGTATAGAATACTACATCGACAGGCAACAATAAAAGAAAAAAGAAAGTCTCTAGCACTCCATTTAGATACTAATTGTGAAATTGCGTTGCTGTGTCAGAAGAAGGATAGCTATACTGATTCGGTATACTCTAAAGACACCCTTGGTACCCTATTGACGATCTCACAAAGATTCAATTTCAGTGAATTCCCATTTACTGATCTCATCTTTTACGGAATCGATCCCCTTTTTGACTGTACAAGAATACGTGGAGCTCGGCATGTCTGGAAGCACAGGAGAACGTTCTTTTGCTGATATTATTACCAGTATTCGATACTGGGTCATTCATAGCATTACTATACCTTCCCTTTTCATTGCGGGTTGGTTATTCGTCAGCACGGGTTTAGCTTACGATGTATTTGGAAGCCCTCGTCCAAACGAGTATTTTACAGAGAGTCGACAAGGAATTCCATTAATAACTGGCCGTTTTGATCCTTTGGAACAACTCGATGGATTTAGTAGATCTTTTTAGGAGGCCCCAATGACCATAGATAGAACCTATCCCATTTTTACAGTGCGATGGTTGGCTGTTCACGGATTAGCTGTACCTACCGTTTCTTTTTTGGGGTC